TATAAATGTAACTAATGTATCTCCTTCGTAAAGGATTTCCCCATAATGTCCATGAACAGTTGCTCCTGGAGTAGCCAAATAAGGCTTAGCTGATCGTATTACCACAGAGTCAACTTGAACAATTAGAACTTGACCCGATTTTAAATGCGGTCCTTTTTTGGCTATACATACATTTTCACAAAGAAACTGCCCAAGACTAACGATTGTAGATGTCTCTTCACAATAATTGTAATGGAGAAAATACCAATTCAAATGGAATGGATTCAAAATGATGTTACTGCATGAATAGGGATTATAAATTTGACCATTTTCATCCAGTAAATAATATTTAAGTATTTGAAAAATCTGTTTTAAATTGTCAAGTTGCAAATAGTTAGTTACCAAGATCTGATTATGGGTTATTAAATGGGAAAATAAATCAAAATTAGAAATTGGAAAGCCTGTTCCTAACGGGCCCAACGAATTACTAATTGGAATTAGGGGGTTCTTTTTGATTGATTCCTTTATCACATTGGGAGATTTTACATCGTTGAATGGGCCTATTCGAAAACAATTGGATGATGACAAAATTATCAAAGATTGAGATTCCTTATTTCGATTCAACAACGTATGGATAGTTCCTTGATTTGGATTAAGGGATTCTTGAATCCTTGCCTCGGAATAGGAATAAATGGAAGAAAACGGATTGACATTAGCGCGATCTGATCCCTTCTCAGAGATCAATCCTGAACCCGACAGATCGTTCCTTTTTCCGGTATAAGAAATAGGTGATTTCGCTAAGTCGATTCTTAGAAAATATCTAAGCAAACCATTTGTCCTTATTTCAACAAAGGAAGCACAGGCCTTTTCGATCTTTTTGTCTTGGTCCCAATTCAACACTAAAGAAGTCCGAACTAATTGAATACTTGTGTCCCAAATTTCAAGAATTGGGTCGTAATAAAGGATATAATTGACAACTCGAAGTTGTAGATTATCACTTTCCTGCAAGAGATCCGGCGGGAAAAGTCTTCCTAAATTTATACCATCCGTTTTTTTATATGGGACTACAGGTTGAACCAAAACAAAATACTTTTTTTCATACCTGGAAAGTTTCATTCGTTGGATATAAAGCCAATTTTTCAATTTTTTGTATTCTTTGGAATTTGTTTTTCCCCCTCCTGGTGGTATCAATCGGAATGCCTTATTTGTCTTTCCAGGAAAATGGATATCTCCAGAAAAGATTATCAGTTTCATTTTTTCTGCTTTTTTCTTCACTCGGACCAATCCGCCTACCCGACTTCTTCTATTTAAAGTGATTTGTGTATCTGCCCCAATAATACTATTGTGCCGTACCATTATGGAAGAAGATTCGGCCAAAATGTGGACTTCCACGGGAATAAAAAAAAATGGATTTACTTCCTTTTGGTATTTTGGCCAAAATACCTTGGCTCCTCGATACTCAATCAAATCCTCTTCGTTGACGATTGAATTCAGTTCTCTAGTCTCATATTTAGTAAGTCCTGAGCTCTTTCTTATATATCGAGGATCATCGAAATAAGCAAGAATACTATTTCTACGGAGAATACCATTTCTGGGGATTTCCATTGAGATACCTGAAGAAGGTATTAGTTGGTTCTCGCCTTCTTGAATCGATTCGAGTGGAATGATGAATCTATTTCTTCGCCTCTTTGCCAATAAATCAGAATTGCCGTCGAGAATGGCCGGATATCTGAGATTACAACGACCCGTACATGTCATTCGATTAAGTTCTGAATAATCAGGAATCCTATCTCCTGTTTGATTTTTACCAGAAAAATACGAACTAAAAAATTTGTGTCTCACTTGATTATTAGTTACTGAGGGGTTAGCAATATATCTTGGCTTGACAGAAAGAGAATCAGCGTTCATTTGATCTTGATCCTTGTGGATCGAACAGGGCCCTAGACTGTATCTCCAGGGCTCTCCTAATAATATCCATAAATGACTTGTTTTTGGTAAGAGATGAATATTACCATATGTAAATTCAGGTGCATGGTACACATCAGTATTCCAGTGCATTTCGCCCTCTGAGTCAGAATAAATATGTTTTCGAACCTTCTCTTTCAAATTCAAAGTGGATGTTCTCGCACGAATCTCAGCAATCACTTGTTCTGATTCTACATATTGATCGTTTTGAACTAAAAGAAAACTTTTGGGCGGAATACACACATTGTGTATAATATCTTCACTCTCAATAGTTACATACAAGTCTCTAGAACATAGAAAAGCAGGATGTCCATGACGTGTACGTGTCGGATGAACCAAATCCTCGTTGAATTTTATTTTTCCATTAGAAGGGGCTCGCACATGTTCTGCAGTACCCCCTGTGAATACTCCGCCGGTATGAAAAGTTCTTAATGTTAATTGAGTGCCCGGTTCTCCAATAGATTGACCTGCAATAATACCTACGGCTTCTCCCAATTCGACCAGGTCGTCATGAGCTGGACTCCGGCCATAACATAATTGACAAATCCAAGATGTACTCCTACAAGTAAAGGGGGTTCGAATAGAGATTGGTTGTGCTCTAAAAGTTATGAATCTACTGACAAGTCCAACCCCAATATCTTGATTTCTAGTAGCAATACATCGCGAACCTATATATATATCATCTGCTAATACACGACCAATTAATGTTTGGATAAAAATCCTGTCCGCCATCATTCCATTTCGAGGACTTACAGAAATACCTCGAACGGTGCCACAATCTGTTCGACGTACAACAATGTGTTGAACTACTTCAACAAGTCTGCGCGTGAGATATCCTGCATCTGAGGTTCGGATAGCGGTATCCACAACCCCTTTACGGGCTCCGTAGCAAGAAATAATGTATTCTGTTAAAGAGAGTCCTTCGCGTAAATTGCTTTGAATGGGTAAATCAATCATTTGCCCTTGGGGATCCGACATTAATCCTCTCATACCTACTAATTGATGTACCTGAGAAGCATTTCCTCTGGCTCCCGAAAAAGACATTATATGGACTGGATTAAAAGGATCGGTCATCCGAAAATTAGGATTCATTTCTTGTCGCAAATATTCACTTGTGGCATACCATATTTCGATCGATTGACGTAATTTTTCTACCGCGTGTACATTCCCATAATGATGGTGTTTTTCCAAAATAAAACTTTGTTGTTCAGCGTCTTGAACTAGCCATCTTTTAGAAGGTATTGTTAAAAGATCATCAATTCCTAATGAAATGGATGCGGCGGTAGCTTGTCGGAAACCCAGAGTCTTTACTTGATCCAGGATATGTGATGTATATCCTATTCCATAGTGATCAATAAATCGACTAATAAGTCGTTTCATGGCAGTTCCGTCTATCACTTTATTGTGAAAGACCTGAGTGGGCCGTTCTGCCATCAGTACCTCCATATTGCGCTGAGTAGAATTTGACAATGGGCTTGAGTCAGTGATTGGAAAACTTCCTTTTCTAGATCTTGATTCACGTAGAAATTCCGCAATTATGGTCCTAGTTAACCCGGAGAGACTCGAATTCCCGTTGGTAGCATAGAATTACAACAGCCCTGCCAAAACCCCTGTATGGCTTCTTCTATTTCTCGATAAAGAGAAATATGACCAAGAGTGGTTCGAATATATATATAAAGAATTTCTTTTTTTATACTTCGTACTATTAGATAGTGTCCATAAATCTCATAATAGGTCCCCACAGATTCATAGTGAATTTCGATGGGAGCTTCTCTTGCAGCAATAACGCGTTGATCTAGTCGCCACCGCAACCACAAAGGACTACCTAAATTGATTCGTTTTTGCCGATAAGCTCCAATTGCATCATAGGGATTACAAAAAAAGGGTTCTTTTTTTTTTGTATACTTATAGTTATTATCTTCATTTTGATAGTTTCTACGATTACATGGATTATACCTATTTACACAAATACCCCGACGATTTCCACTCGTTAAGACATAGAGTCCACTAAGCATATCTTGAGTTGGTGCCGAAATGGGATCCCCAATAGTTGGAGACAAAAGATTCATATGAGAAAACATAAGTAAACGTGCCTCTGCTTGAGCCTCCAAAGATAAAGGCACATGAACAGCCATTTGATCCCCGTCAAAGTCTGCATTGAAGCCCTTACAAACTAATGGATGTAAACAAATAGCGCGTCCTTCCACTAAAACGGGGAGGAATGCCTGTATGCCTAATCTATGCAGAGTAGGCGCTCTATTCAGCAATACAGGATGGTCATCCAGAATTTCCTGAAGTATTTCCCATACAATCGGTTTTTTTTTTCGAATTTGACTCTTAGCAACTCCTATGTTCGAAGCAAGATGTTTTCTAATTAGGTCACGAATTACAAATGCCTGGAAAAGTTCTATTGCTATTTCGCGAGGCAATCCACATCGATGTAATGAAAGTGAAGGGCCCACGACAATCACGGACCGCCCTGAATAATCGACCCGTTTACCAAGCAGAGTCTCGCGAACTCTTCCTTCTTTGCCTTCAATTACATCTGAAAGCGACTTGTAAACTCTATTATGATCATCCCTCATTGGTTGTCCGCAGATTCCATTATCAAGAAGTGCATCCACGGCTTCTTGTAGCAATTTTTCCTGAGATATTATTAATTCTTCTGGCGTAGCTATACTTGTTGTTAATAGATCTGTAAGAGTATTATTCCGATAGATAATTCTTCTATAGATTTCATTAATATCCGAGGTCACTAGTTTATCCTCATCGATATGATAGATTGGTCTCAACTCAGGAGGGAGAACTGGTAATAGACACAAAACCATCCATTTTGGTTCTATATTTGTTCGAATAAAATGCTTAGCCAATTCCATGCGTCTAAGCAAAAAATCTTTTCTTCTTCCAACTTTTCGATCTTCCCATTCATTCCCTGTGGGTTCCTCTTCCTCCAATTCTTTCCATTCTACCAATGAATAGTCTATAATAATTCGTAAATCTAGATTGGCTAATTGTTGTCTGATAGAACCTCCCCCGGTAGACATCTCTCGATTTCGAAATGTATCGAAGCTCCGGGTAGTAAAAAAAATTGGGATTCTGTATTTCCAGGGTTGGATTTCATATTCCAATAAACCCCGTAATCGTAAAAAAGTAGGTTTTTTATCTATGGGCCTAGCAAAATAAAAATTGGGATAGGATTTCCCCCCCCAAAAATCGGACGTGAAAGTTTCCTTTCATCCGGCTCAAATAGGTATACAAAGAAAAAGAAAGGAGTTCTCGCTTTCAAATTCTAGAAAACTCCGAAAAGATCTACTCCTTACTCAAGTTTCTAGTGAAGACCAAGCAAAACTTCATGGATTTCGTCTTCCTTAATTATAATTATTTTTATTTAGATTTTATGAATTCTTTATTCAATTATGACATAAATGAAATGTGAAATTCTTGAGTAGTCTACTTCCCCTCGAATGATGAATCCTGTAATTCTTAATGAAAGAGAGTACCTTAGAATTCAGAAGGAATTTACTTGTCTATGTACTGTTCCATTTGATCTTTTAGGTCCCAACTTCACCTCGACGGTTAGGCCACGATGCCCTTAAAGTCTATATGCGATAGATAGACTCTTGTAACCATGACATCTTTTCTATTTGCTTACTTAAACATAATTTCTTTTTAAAAAATCTAAAAAAGGAACTGCTTAATTCCACAAAAGAAAAAGTCTTTTTTTTTACGAGGTCTAACTATAAATTCTTATGAAATCGACCATAGATCAATTCCCTTTTTGGGGAGCGTCTTGAATACATCCCTAATTCTGAGCTTCATGTTACTCCTACCAAGAAACATGTCAGGTACAGGGCATCCCGATTGGATTAAATGGGATGACAGTTTCTCATTTCGAATCTGTAAAATCAGAATTTCGATCAAATCACACACCGCAGTATACTAGGTCTTCTAATTCGTTAAGAGGTTTATCTAAAAGAGTCACAATATAACTAGGAAGACGTTTCAAATACCACACATGCATTACCGGGTATGCGAGTTTGATGTAGCCCATTTGATATCTTCGTATCCGAGAATCAACAAACTCGACTCCGCATTGTTCACAAAATTGCGGGTCTTCCTTTTCATCTCCGATTACTCGATAATTTCCACAAGCACAAATTCCACTTTTGATAGGCCCAAAAATTCTTTCACAAAATAATCCATCTTTTTCTGGTTTATTGGTTTTGTAATGAAAGGTATAAGGTTTTGTCACCTCTCCAACTATCTCGCCATTAGGCAGGATTTTTTTGGACCAAGTACTTATTTGTTCAGGAGAAACTAATCCAATTCGGAGTTGTTGATGTGTATATCGATCGATCATAGAAGAAAACTTCTGCTTGATTTCGATTAAGCTTCCTTCCTATTAAGCTGGAAAGTCTTCTCAGATACAAGAAAATGATTCAGTTCCAGAGCTAAAGATCGTAGTTCTCGAACGAACAACCGAAAAGATTCTGGAGCATCTTCAGGAGTCGGTATTCTTCCTCCAAAGATTATAGTACCAAGTACTTCCTGGCGCGCTCTAATATGATCAGATTTATAAGTAAGCATCTCTTGTAAAATATAAGCAACGCCAAACCCCTCTAAAGCCCAAACCTCCATTTCTCCTACCCGTTGTCCCCCTTTCTTGGCCCTTCCTTTAAGGGGTTGTTGTGTAAGACGTGAATAACGCCCACTGGAACGCCCATGGATTTTATCATCAACTTGATGAATTAATTTCAAGATATAAGGCTTTCCTATTATAACAGGTTGTTCAAAAGGATCCCCCGTTCTTCCATCAAATATTCTGCTTTTTCCTGGAGATTCGGGTTCAAATATCCATGGATTCACTGTTTGCTTACTGGCTTCATATAATTCAGAAAACACCAGTTTTCTCGAAGCTTCTTGTTCATATCTCTCATCAAAAGGCGCTATTCGATAATGTCTGTCTAGCAAACCCCCCGCTAACCCGAGTGAAGATTCAAATATTTGTCCTACATTCATTCGGGAAGGTACTCCTAATGGGTTGAAGACCATATCAATGGGTCTTCCATCTTGCAAATAAGGCATATCTTGTCTAGGCAAAATTTTTGAAATGATACCCTTATTTCCATGTCTTCCAGCTACTTTATCGCCTACTTTGATTTCACGTTTCTGTAAAATATATACACGAATACTTTCTGTTTTCTCTGTCTCATCTGTCTTAGAACTCTGGACCCATCTCACATCAATAACCCGACCCCTACCGCCTATAGGTAGTTTTAGACAAGTTTCTTTTGAAGTATATACCCGCATGCCAAGTATGGTTCGTAACAATCTATCTTCCGGGGCATACGATGATTCTTTCACCATTTGGGGCGTTAATTTACCTACTAAAATATCACCTGTTTCTACCCAAGATCCCAGCATTACAATTCCATTGTTGTCTAAATTTCGGAGTAAATGGGCTTCTAAATGCGGTATTTCATTAGTGACCCTTTCGGGGCCTTGATTAATCTGAATTTCATATTTACGTATGTGAAAAGAAGTATAAATATCTTCATATACTAAGCGCTCGCTAATGAGTACTGCATCTTCAAAATTGTAACCGTCCCATGGCATATAAGCTACTAATACGTTTTTCCCCAAAGCGAGTTCGCCACCAACTGTAGCAGCACCGTACGCTAAAATTTGTCCCTTTTTAATGCATTTACCCTGCTGAACCTGGGGTTTTTGATGCATACAAGTATTTTTGTTGGAACGTTGATACATAACTAATGGAATCCTTAGAGTATCCCCATTACCTGATAAAAGGATCTTGTCAGTATCGGTATAAATAATCTTTCCCTCGTGTTCGGCTATAGCAAGAGCCCCTGAATCTAGAGCCGCTTGGCCTTCCAATCCAGTTCCAACAATGCACTTCTCGGACTGAGAAAGAGGGACTGCTTGACGTTGCATGTTAGAACTCATTAAAGCTCGATTTGCATCATTATGCTCGATAAAAGGAATGAGGGAAGCCCCAATAGAAAAATATTGGAATGAAAAAATACTTCGAAGATGAACCTGTTCCCATGCAATAGTCAGGAATTCTTGACGATATCGAGCTGGAACAACCTGTTCTTCCTGAATACCCTGATTCAAGGCCAAAGAATTTCCTGCCGCTACCATATAGTATTCATCTCTGCCCGGTGATAAATAAAGCATCCGTGCCCCCTTTGATCTCTCAGAAATTTTATAAAACGGACTTTCTAGAGACCCCCAATGACCAATCCTCGCATGAATTGCTAAGGATCCAATAAGTCCAACATTTATTCCTTCCGATGTGTCAATTGGGCAAATACGCCCATAGTGACTAGGATGAATATCTCGTATTGGAAAAGTCGCAGTTCGCGCAGTCAATCCCCCCGGGCCCAAATAACTCAATTTTCTGCCATGAACTATTTGTGTCAATGGATTAGTTCGATCCAAAACTTGAGATAATGGGTGTAAACGGAAAAAAACTTTATAAGTATCTGTTAATGGGGTTGAATTTACCAAGTTCTGAGGAGTTGGTGTCCAGTTATGCTTAAGTGCTGCATATATGTTTCCTCGAGCCATATTTTCTAAACGAACCAAGGCCAATCCAAATTGCTCTTGTAAAAGATCTGCTACAGAACGAATACGTTTATTTTGCAAATGATTCATATCATCAAGTGTACCCATTCCAAATTTGATTCGAATCAAACGATCCGCGGCTGCCAATATATCTCGCGGTAACAAAAATGTATTGTTCTGGGGTATATCAAGGTTAAGTCTCCGATTCATATTTCGTCGACCAATCCCTCCTAATTCACATCTTTGTTGAAAGAATTTTTTTTGTAAATCCTTAGATAAGGATTCAGAAAATACCGGATCTCCCTCTACACAAGCAAATTGTTGATAAAACTCCAAAATAGCATTTTCTTTTGACCCTATTTGTTTTTTATCATTCAGAAAAGATAAAAATAGTTCAGGATAGCAAACATTCTCTAGAATTTCTCTTATATTCAACCCCATAGCTGATAATAGAACTAGAATAGATAGTTTTTGTTGTCTACTCACACGAACCCATATCCTTGTTTTTCTATCAATCTCTAATTCTAATCTTCCTCCCCAATCTGATATTATGGTGCCGGTATAGACCGAAATTCCGTTATCATTCAATTCTGACTGGTAATAAATACCGGGACTTTGCAATATTTGATTGATCACAATTCTATATATTCCATTTACGATAAAAGCTCCCAGAGAAGTCATTAGAGGGATCTTTCCTATCAAAATTGTTTGTTCTTGGATATACCTACGCCTATCGTTTTTCCAAATGAGTCTCGCGGATACATATAATTCAGAAGAATATGTGAGTGATTCATACACAGCATCTCTTTCCTTTATCGGGGGTTCTACCAATTGATATCTTTCCAAAAATAATTCAAAGTCAATTTCTTGATTTGTATCTTCAATTTTTGGAAACTTAGAAAGTTCTTCTGTCAAACCCTGATCAATGAACCTAGAAAATCCTTCAAATTGTATCTGATTAAATCCAGGTATTGTGGACATTGCGCCTATCCCGGATTATTTTGAAATTGTCAGTTATTTATATTCATCCATATCGAATTCTCAAAAAAAAAAAAAAAAAGAAATACCATTTTGGCTGGCTCATTATTCATCAAATCCTATAGCAATGATGGAATTTTGATTCCATGAATCTTTGACTGGAATCTATGAGATAGGTGGAATAAAAATTTATACTTAACTTAAATATTTTTAAGAGATGCAAATGGAACGGAATTGAGAAAACAGTCCTAGAAACAGAATTCTCCCGCTTAGGCTTACTATGCTTTGAGATTTTTTTTAGAATATCAAAACTGAGTCAGTTTCTTATATTATAATGTATAACGGTATTGATATTCTAATCTACTTGAAGATATCTAATCTACTTGAATATTTAATACCAGAAAACTAAAGGAATGTTGTATTGATGAACCCAGATATACCTAATGTCTTTCTCTTCTTTTATTGCCCTCCTGTCGTCAATTGACAGTTAGGGCTCAATATAATATAATTTGATTTGATATGACTTTGATATGATTTAGGGCTCAATATAATTACCAAATCAGACTTTGGTAAATCCTTTTTTTTTCATCTCCTGCTGATTCAGAGGTACCGTCTCTTGGATCCATTGTATAGTTTAATGGTAAAGTTTGATTACCATTAACCCCCAGAAAAGTTAACTTTTCGGTTTGATTCATATCCTATTCATCTTATAAAGGTGTCCCTCGGCTGATTAATATTTTATATTAAGTTAAGATTAAGTTAAGGTGGCCTTAGGTCTTATTCCCTATTGTATTTGTATTGTGTAGTGCTTTTTGATTTCCTAAACTAAAGGTGGCCGGCTCTCGGCAACTATTATTTCTAGTTTATTTATGAATAAAGTATGAATAAAGGTGGCCATAGGCCCCTATGGTCCATTGGTGCCCCTATGGTCCAGTGGTTACGACCTCTCTCTTTCACGGAGAAAACGAGGGTTCAAGTCCCTCTAGGGGTATACCAAGACCATAGGAGTAGGATTTTATCAAAAGTGAAATGGATTTGTCAACTCCTCAGTCTATCCATGGCAGTTTCATTTGATATATTTTATCAAATTATCAAAAGTGAAATGGATTTGTCCGCCTGGGAGACGAAAGAAAGTTGATTATGGAACGTCTAATTAGGCGTTGGGTCGATGCCCGAGTGGTTAATGGGGACGGACTGTAAATTCGTTGACAATATGTCTACGCTGGTTCAAATCCAGCTCGGCCCAACAATTCGCCAATCTACTATCAGATGGTAGAACCCTCTTGTTCTTAAGAAATACCTGATAAGAGAGAAGAAAAAAGAATCCAAATTTTCTGCTAGATCTCTTCTTATTTCCCTGGGATTGTAGTTCAATAGGCAAGAGCACCGCCCTGTCAAGGCGGACGTTGCGGGTTCGAGCCCCGTCAGTCCCGACGGATCCAATAAGTACATCAATTAACCTCTCCATTTTATGTGAAATGAAAGAAGGGACAGAGAGCATAATTTAATTCCGAAGGGGTTTCCCCTCTTTTTTCAGGATTCTGTCGAAGAAAGAACAAACCCTAAACTAAAATGAAAATAACTAAAATAGTGAAGTTGATAGAATATTCCATCTTTTCTCCCGCGACTCATCTTTCTCATACTTCTTTGTCTTCCAAAGAAAATGGGATCATTCAAATTTACAACCTAATTCCTCTCTTTTTCCACTTCGCTTGTATTGTTTGTTGGGGTTTTGTAGTTAATGGAAACGGACGAGGATACTTCATTTGATGGTTCTACACGGAAGACCTAAGGTAAGTTATAGAAAAGAAAGAACAGAAAAGAAGGATAAAAAAAGGAATTTTTGATTGGTTCGGGAATCCAATCTTGGATTCGGTATGGATAAAAGATCTTCGTATGTTATACTATTCAATTCTCGACGACGAATTAATTTAATAGCTCAGATATTGTTATTCATGATATTGATCCGATTCAAGATCATCGATAGGTAATGCATTCATTGAATTGACAGGTGAAAGATTTATCATCTCTATGGGATTAAATCCCGAGTTATTGTGAAATAAAAAAACGATGAGATTATGGAAGTAAATATTCTTGCATTTATTGCTACTGCACTGTTCATTTTAGTTCCTACTGCTTTTCTACTTATCATTTACGTAAAAACAGTCAGTCAAAATAATTAATTACTTGAAATGAAACTTGACTTCTGAGTTCTTATCAATAGTTGAAGAAATAAAATCAAAAGGATTCTTTTTTTTGCGTCTTAAATGAAATCAACGGACTATAACGGGCAGTATTCTATGAGATCCGAGAGTATGGTAAGAAAGAAATTTCTTTCTTACCATACTCTCTATTACTGTTATAGTAGTGTATAAAGTTGTACTTGACTTTCTAATAAAGTTGGTATACTATATTAGCTTCTATCTACAATATATGTAGTGATTAATCCATATATGGAATTAACGTAGGACCCAATTCTCTTTCTGAAATAATTGTTTTACTGTTATAGAATACATTTCTCCACTAGAATCCAATGGAATTTCGAAATGAATATATTTTGAATTGAAATAATTTTCAAATCAAATAAAAAATGCGTTGCAGAACGATCTATAAAACAATTGATACCGTTTCATTCCTCAACTAAATGAGTAGTGCTTCTAAAGTCCACTTCTTCCCCATACTACGAGTGAAAGGGAAAATGTAAAGACTACCATTAAAGCAGCCCAAGCGAGACTTACTATATCCATGTCAATTATGTCCCTTATCTTTATGATAGAAATATTCCATTATTGTATTGCTCACTAATAATAGTAGAATCCATGGTCCAGAGTCAAAAAGGGATTCTGGCCCAACACTATTGATGAACCAATCAAATAAATCCATTTCTAAAAAATTCCTATATGATTTCTAATCGGGAAAGACTAAACACAAATAAAATACACAATGATGCTACAAAGGAATGTTACTAATGGAACATATAGTAAAAAAAAGAGGGCCCATTCTTTGTTGCCCTTCAACTTCAAAGTCAAAATAGATCAATTGCTATCTATTACATACTTTTATTTCCTATTTGATCTAATCCGTACCCTTTCCCGATTGTCTCTCTGAAGCAGTTGGGAGAGGGTATAATATACTCTTAACGAAGGGAAAAAAATAATAATTTTTTCACTTTTTCTATAAAAAAGTAAATTATCCATCCAATCTCAATCTAATAGTGATTGGATGCCTGAACACTCAGAGATTCTCGCGAGTCTATAATATGTAGATTTCATAAAGGGCTTTCCACAACTAGTTAGCCACCGGCTATGCCAATGAAATTCAAGACCCGATCAGTAGACATTACATTAGCAGTAGAAGGGAATCGGGAAGTCTTGCTTCGACCATTATAACATTATAATATAATCTTTTTTTGAATTTTAGATTGAAAGATTTACAATCTTTTACAAAATCCCCAGAACATATGTTTAGAATCAACCAAGTATCAACAATCCCCTTATTCTGTTCTGCTGGGGAAAATTTGGGTGATTTATATGAGCAGATAAGAGATTTTGATTCGTTTGTTGATGAGGCGGCACCCGGATTTGAACTGGGGAAAAAGGATTTGCAGTCCCCCGCCTTACCACTCGGCCATGCCGCCAAAACGATACACAATAGGATAAAATTTTCTGGGTTGGATTACTAAACTTTAGTTTATTGTACTTGCATCCCTTTTTTAATTTAATCCTTTTGCTAAATTTATAAAAATTCTAAAAGAAACCCCTTTCCCCTTTTGATTGTATTTGATCCACCCCTTTGAATACCGAAAAAATTCCCCCACTTTTCTATTGAAAAATCAAATGTATATTTTCATTCAAAAAATCCAAAAATTATGACAAAGGGGAACCCTTAACTATTCGTTGACTGAGAATTCTTGAATGATTCTTGGATTTGAATCTAAAATTGGGTTTGCCTAATGACATAAGAAACTACAAAACATACTTAATTGATTCTTTTGAATCAAAAATCCTTCTCAATTTCTATTATAACAAAAATGATAAGTATATGTAAACCCCACAATGGAAATTCTTATACAGATACCAAATTGGGTATCTTTTTTAGAGTATGTTTCCTATACCTATAAATAAAGGGAATTCGTTGGAACAAAAAGGAACAAAAAAAAGGCCCGGCTGGGTATTGACCGGGCCAGGCCCAAAAGGCACTTCGAACAAAATAAAAGCAAGAAGGTCTTCTTTATTTATCTTTCTATTTGGATCTTTCGAGCATCTAAATGGAATTCCTAATTATATAATAACGATAAAGAATGTGAAAGAAATACTTTCTTTAATCCTTACTTGATGTGTAATGTAACATAGTAATTATCTTTTTCAATTGGGAGAGATGGCTGAGTGGACGAAAGCGGCGGATTGCTAATCCGTTGTACGAGTTTTTCGTACCGAGGGTTCGAATCCCTCTCTTTCCGTTTCCGTTGATGACTTTCTATTTTTTTTCTTTCAAATTTCGCAAACCCCTTTTGATTTTTTCCTAGTTAAACGTATGGAATATAGAAAATAAAATCTGAATAAAATTGGAAAATCAAGCAAGAAAAACGAAATTTTTATTTTATTCTTCACGTCCAGGATTACGTCCTGGATCATTGGATAGGAATCCAAAGATGAAGAGAGAAACAAAGAATATTACTACTGTGTAAACGAAAAGTTTGAGAGTAAGCATTACACAACCTCCAAGATCATTTTTTGAAAAAGAAAAACGAGAAAAGATAATAGATCCTCCATTTTTATATCACATATCCTATTTTGACACCAAGAAATGAATTCTAGAAATAGAAAAGAATGTTCATAAATTCAAATGAAGTTGAAATTTGTAATAAGAGTCTTTGATTACCACAAATCACTTTCATACCCACAATTAGATATTCTAAGGGACCCTAACCTAATAAGGTCTTTCGCCGGAAAAAGGATTAGAATCAGGAAATGGGGCGAGCGGAATTTCTCGCGGCTATCCAAGAATTTCAATGTTTGAATTGAAGGTTCATACTCGCAGACTTATTTGATCTTATCAATTGTTATAATTTTTCTCGAATAAATCATGAATTTTCTAGGATAGTATTCAAGATCTTATCGAAAACTTACAGCAGCTTGCCAAACAAAGGCTAAAAGAAAAAAGAACAGAGGTATGACTGGCATAACATCTACAATTGGATTCAAAAAAGCATAGGCTTCGGGCAATTTGGCGAAGAAAAGACTACTCGGATAAAGGGTAGAATTAAGACAGATCAAACTAAAGATATTAAGCATAACAGACATTTTGTTCGTCGAGATAATTGCATTTTGATTGAGTTATTTATATAAGGAAAAATGAAGAAAGTAAGGTAGACAAAAAAATCCTTCTTTTTCCGCTCAATCAAAAATCCTCCAATTCTCAAAGGAGAATAGAAGAAATCATACTTTCATACAATATCTTAATTGAATTATATGTAATGATCAATAAATTCAGTTGAATTCTAGATATACACATGTCAAAATCCTAGCACGAATCTATAATCTATATCTATAATATATTCTATAAAGAAGAATAAAGAAGAAAGATTTTCTCTAGTCTATAAATAGTTGCGCTGGAATTGACGAACACTTAATACCAATATTATTCTTTATTAGTATTAGTGTCGAATAAAAATATAAATGGGGCGTAGCCAAGTGGTAAGGCAACGGGTTTTGGTCCCGCTATTCGGAGGTTCGAATCCTTCCGTCCCAGAGCATATCCATTGTATCCGAATACATCTTTTTTGTTCAAAAAAGGTTCTGTTTCAAGGTCTAATATTGGATAGAATATTATTCTTCTTTCTTTTTTCATTTTGAATGATTCTTTTCGGAATCATATCTCAGTTTTTCACAAACTGAATGAACTAAATAGAGTTCAAATGACATGCAAATGTAACTGAATCCTTTTGTGATCCAGATAAAGATAAGATGGGACATAGATCACAGTTGCAGAAAGATTACTTAACCTCAGGTTAAACAAAATACGAAAATACATATAAAACGAGGAAGTGCTTAGCCTATAGGTATGTATTGTTATCCTATATTCAGTGACAATAGTCTTTCTATTTTTGTGAAAAAGAATTTGCATCCCTAAAATATTCAAATTTAAATATTTAACAATGATATTTCTTTTTATTGTTCGATCTATTTAGCTTATTTGCTTTAAATCATTGACAATTCTATTCGAAAAGAAAAAGAAATTTTTCTTTCTTATGATAATCAAATGTAGTCTTTACTGTAAAAAGGAAAACTTGACTCAAATAATGATGTCGAAGTAGGAAACCTTTTCCATTATCAAGATTTGTAATGATTCCTTATGGGTTGAATCTTTGGGAAGTTGGAAATGGGTCAGTCTATCTTATTGAGTCACTGAACAGGCAGAGTCCAATAGAATTTATTTATTCGTGTTATTTCTGTTAGTTATGTTATTTCTATATTTTGATTTCTGGATATTTCTGTTAGATATTTTTTTGAGATAGAGATTTATAGAAAAAGTTGCGTTCATACAAAAAAAGCCCCGGTCTTGCTAATTTTTCTTCAGAAAATCTTTATTATCTATGTAGTATGTAGCTAATAAAAAATATAAATGACTATGTCTCTGTGCCGACTGAACCAATGACTATTCATGATTCCATAATTGAATCAATTCCATACTGGTTCCAAATTAGAGGAATGTTATGGTAAAACTTCGTTTAAAACGATGTGGTAGAAAGCAACGTGCGACTTGAAGGACACGATCCGGTGTGGATTCTTATTCTTACATCCACCATTTTATTTTATATAGGAATGAAGGTGCTCTTGGCTCGACGTCGTTTGTTCTATTCTACTAGAACCCTTCTTTTTTATTGGGTTGTAATGTAAATAGTTCATGATGGAGCTCGAGTAGAAAGTATTTATTAATTTCTCAGGGGCAACGATCTAGGGTTAATGCCAATCAATAAATTGGAACAACTTCGTAAGTATATCTTCGATATAGAAATCGAAAGAATCCGATTCGAACAAATTTTCAATTCAAAAAAATTGTTGGAACCGCAAAAACTTTTTCGATCCACAGTGTATCGCGCATGAATCAACCGTCGGTATGATTCTTTGATAGAAAGAAATCACAAAAGGGGTATGTTGCTACCATTTTGAAAGGATTAAGAAGCACCGAAGTAATGTCTAAACCCAATGATTTAAAACAAAGATAAAGGATCCCAGAACAAGGAAACACCGCTTCAATTGTCTCACAGATCCGAATAAAGAATCCAAATAGATTTTCAACGAGACAAAAAAGGGGGGGTTAAAGACCACTCAATAAAAAAATATCTTAATTTTATTTAATATATTTGAGAATTGTTGAACTTGAGTTATGAGTACAAATGATTTTTTAGTTTTCAGGAAGGAAGCTAAAAAAAAATGACTATGAGTTAAATTATAGGCTAATTTCTTTTACGGATTCCTTTACTATTTATTATAATTTTATCCATAGACAAAACTTCGAATCATTTTTTCTCGAGCCGTACGAGGAGAAAACTTCCTATACGGTTCTAGGGGGGGGTTTCTTTTTCATCTACATCTATCCCGATGAGCCGTCTATCGAATCGTTGCAATTGATGTTCGATCCCGAAGAGAAGGAAGAGATCTTCGGAAAGTGGGTTTTTATGATCCGATCAAGAATCAAACTTATTTAAACGTTCCCGCTATTCTCTATTTTCTTGAAAAAGGCGCTCAGCCTACAGGAACTGTTCAGGATATTTTAAAAAAGGCAGAGGTTTTTAAGGAACTTTGCCCTAATCAAACGAAATTAAATTAAGGAAATAAAAACTAAGGGTAGGATAGTGATTTCTATATCATTTTGGATATCTTTTCTATACTATGTTTTTTTATTTCCTTCTTGCTCTATTAGTATCTATTTATCATTGCTTTTATAGAATCTTTTTCTAACGAAAACCTTATTTGATTGATCCTCA